ATATTTCGTATATCAGAAAAAGGAAAGATCCGTCAGGTTCAGGATTGATCTTTGATGAGAGGTCAGATCCCAACAATATCAATCCATTTTATTCGATTTATTCCAAGGCAAGGATTCAACAATCACTTAGTCAAAATCAAGTAACTATTCGTACGTTGTTGAATAGGAATAAGGATTCTCAATCTTTTATAATTTTGTCATTATCTAATTGTTTTCAAATGGGTCCATTCAACGATGCAAAATATTACAATGTAATAAAAAAAGAATCAATGAAAAGAGATACTCTAATTCCAATTAGGAATTTGTTGGGGCCTTTAGGATTAGGAAGAGCCCCTAAAAGTAAGAATTTTGATTCATTTTACCATTTAATAACTTATAATCAGATCTCGGTAACTAAATATTTACAACTTGACAATTTAAAACAGACTTTTCAAGTACTTAAATATTATTTAATAGATGAAAATGGTAGAATTTATAATCCCGATCCATGCAGTAACACCGTTTTAAATCCATTCAATTTGAATTGGCATTTTCTCCATCATCATTTTCTCCATCATAATTATTGTGAAGAAACATCTACAATAATTAGAATGAGTCTTGGGCAATTTATTTGTGAAAATGTATGTATAGCGAAAAACGGACCGCACCTAAAATCGGGTCAAGTTCTAATTGTTCAAATTGACTCTGTAGTAATAAGATCAGCTAAACCTTATTTGGCCACTCTGGGAGCAACTGTTCATGGTCATTATGGAGAAATCCTTTACGAAGGAGATACGTTAGTTACATTTATATATGAAAAGTCGAGATCTGGAGATATAACGCAAGGTCTTCCAAAAGTGGAACAAGTGTTAGAAGTTCGTTCGATTGATTCAATATCGATGAACCTAGAAAAGAGGATTGAGGGTTGGAACGAGCGCATAGCAAAAATTCTTGGAATTCCTTGGGGATTCTTGATTGGTGCTGAGCTAACTATAGTACAAAGTCGTATCTCTTTGGTTAATAAGATACAAAAAGTGTATCGATCTCAGGGGGTGCAGATTCATAATCGGCATATAGAGATTATTGTGCGTCAAATAACATCAAAAGTGTTGGTTTCAGAAGATAGAATGTCTAATGTTTTTTCACCCGGAGAACTAATTGAATTGTTGCGGGCGGAACGAACAGGGCGTGCTTTGGAAGAAGCGATCCGTTACCGAGCCATCTTATTGGGAATAACGAAAGCATCTCTAAATACTCAAAGTTTCATATCCGAAGCGAGTTTTCAAGAAACTGCTAGAGTTTTAGCAAAAGCCGCTCTCCGGGGTCGTATCGATTGGTTGAAAGGTCTGAAAGAGAACGTTGTTCTCGGGGGGATGGTACCCGTTGGTACTGGATTCAAAGGATTAGTGCAACGTTCAAGGCAACCTAACAACATTCCTTTCGAAACAAAAAAGAATGATTTATTCAAGGTGAAAATGAGAGATATATTGTTCTACCACAGAGAATTATTTGATTTTTTCATTTCAAAGAATTTATACGATACACCCACACCCAAACAATCATTGCGAGGATTTAATGATTCCTAAGAGCAGATTCTTAACTATCTGCGGTCATTTTTTTTTATTTGGTAATAGTAATAAAGATAATAACAAATAGAATAGAAATAAATGAATAGCTTGAATCATGTATCAACGGCTAATATCCGTTAGAGGTAGAAAAGAAGGTTCCATCGGAACAATTATTTATTTCTATTTCAGGGTACCTCGTCTCTTTTTTTTTTTTAAAAAAAAAAAAGAGAGGAAGTGTGGGGAGAGAAATGACAAGAAGATATTGGAACATCAATTTGGAAGAGATGATGGAAGCAGGGGTTCATTTTGGTCATGGTACTAGTAAATGGAATCCTAGAATGGCACCTTATATCTCTTCAAAGCGTAAAGGTATTCATATTATAAATCTTATTAGAACCGCTCGTTTTTTATCAGAAGCTTGTAATTTAGTTTTTGATGCAGCAAGTAGGGGAAAACAATTCTTAATTGTTGGTACCAAAAATAAAGCAGCTGATTTAGTAGCACGGGCTGCAATAAGGGCTCGTTGTCATTATGTTAATAAAAAATGGCTCGGTGGTATGTTGACGAATTGGTATACTACGGAAATGATACTTCATAAGTTCAGGGACTTGAGAACGGAACAAAAGATAGAGAGACTCAACCGTCTTCCGAAACGAGATTCGGCTATGTTGAATAGACAATTATCTCACTTGCAAACATATCTGGGCGGAATTCAATATATGATGGGATTACCCGATATTGTAATAATCGTTGATCAGCAAGAAGAATATACGGCTCTTCGAGAATGTATCATTTTGGGAATTCCAACGATTTGTTTAATCGATACAAATTGTGACCCCGATCTCGCAGATATTTCGATTCCAGCAAATGATGATGCTATAGCTTCAATCCGATTAATTCTTAACAAATTAGTATTTGCAATTTGTGAGGGTCGTTCTAGCTATATACGAAATACGTGATTCATATTAATAATAAAATAAATAAATTATTTTTGGAACTCCATTTTTGTAACTCCATAGATTTATGAAATCGGTTACGATTCTTTAATCACGCAAAAGAGATACAAGTAACTTAGGGGTATTATGTGATTAGTTGATATCAAAAATATATAATTCAAGTAGGCAAGTCAAAAATAGATGGTTGAATCAAAATAATTCTTTTTTTTTTTTAGTTCTATTTCTTTCAGAGGGGAATATGAATGTTTTATTATGTTCTATCAACACACTAAAGGGGTTATACGATATATCTGGTGTGGAAGTTGGCCAACATTTGTATTGGCAAATAGGAGGTTTTCAAGTCCATGCCCAAGTACTTATTACTTCTTGGGTTGTAATTGCTATCTTATTAGGTTCAGCCATTATAGCTGTTCGTAATCCACAAACCATTCCTACTGACAGTCAGAATTTCTTCGAATATGTCCTTGAATTCATTCGAGACGTGAGCAAAACTCAGATTGGAGAAGAATACGGTCCATGGGTTTCCTTTATTGGAACTTTGTTTCTATTTATTTTTGTTTCGAATTGGTCAGGTGCTCTTTTACCTTGGAAAATCGTACAGTTACCTCATGGGGAATTAGCCGCACCTACAAATGATATAAATACTACCGTTGCTTTAGCTTTACTCACGTCAGTAGCATATTTCTATGCGGGTCTTACCAAAAAAGGATTAGGTTATTTCGGTAAATACATTCAACCAACTCCAATCCTTTTACCCATTAATATCTTAGAAGATTTCACAAAACCCTTATCACTTAGTTTTCGACTTTTCGGAAATATATTAGCTGATGAATTAGTAGTTGTTGTTCTTGTTTCTTTAGTACCTTCAGTGGTTCCTATACCTGTCATGTTACTTGGATTATTTACAAGTGGTATTCAAGCTCTTATTTTTGCAACTTTAGCTGCGGCTTATATAGGCGAATCCATGGAGAGTCATCATTGACTAGTTTTCGAAATAGGCTTTTTTTAGCTTAAGACTTACGCAATATATGCGCGGATCAAGATAATCTGCTTAGGGAACATAACATAATATATAAATCAATTATATAATCAAAATTATAAAAAATTATAGAATATATTCTATAATATAAATAAGATATATACGATCTAGAGAGGAATAGTAAAAAAGCTTAAGATCTTAGAGATATTAGGGAGTTGCAACAAACAGGGAAGTAAAAAAAAGGAAAGAGATCTAAAAGATCTTTTTCCTAAAATTCCAGTTAGGTCCATTTATACCCCCTCCAATGAATATTCTCTTTCTATTGTTTTGTTCATTTAATTCCAATATTCAACATTATTAGCTATCAGTAACCATAATTATTAGCTATTAGTAATTATAATCTGAATAATGATTTGGATACTATTACTTATAGTATCATGGCGTGCTATTCTTTCAAAAGATGTTATTGTTATATAGAATGATGTCCATTCAAGTTGATTTCATCCAATTCAACGATTGACCAAAAGAGAATTTTAATAAATAATAAATTACATTAACTTAGATCAATCAAATACTACTATTTCGATGTAATGATTCGATCTAAGGAATTTGTCCATGTAGATTGATTGTACCCATGTAGTCGAATAATAAAAGAAAAATCTAGAAAAAAAAAGTTCAATTTATAAAAAAAATGGATTAAGGAGGTGCCGAACTAGATGTATGTAATCTAATTGCTATAAGACAACTCTTGTGAATCTTTCGAAGAATTATTCTAGAATCCGATTGAATGTAAGATATGAATAGTTGATTTACGTTATGGAAGAAACACATGTATATGTGATATTAGATATTAATTAGTTATATATGAAGTAAAAATATATCTAATTAATATCTAATACTGTAAATTTAGATTTAGATAGGGATTCCAATAGAAGTCCTTCCCTTTCGTTTGTAATTGTGAATGAAATATTTATTCAATGAATAAAGTGAATATTGAATGAGTAAATAGATTCAATCAAGAAAAAAAAATAAAAATTTGAATGGTTTGGAAAAAACAAATAAATGGAAAAAAAAGTCATATGGATTCACAAAAATTATGTGAATAGAAACTAAAAAAGAAATATGGAAGTAGTTCTAACGATTCAATAATATTATTACTTCAATTCAGAGTTCTTAGTTCCTTCGACTGTATAGATCTTAGCGATGGAATAATTAAGTCATAATTTCTTGGTTGATCGTATCATTAACTATTTACTTATTTTGGTGTGAGGAACTTATCATGAATCCACTGATTTCTGCCGCTTCCGTTATTGCTGCTGGGTTGGCCGTCGGTCTTGCTTCTATTGGACCTGGGGTTGGTCAAGGTACTGCTGCGGGCCAAGCTGTAGAAGGGATCGCGAGACAGCCCGAGGCGGAGGGAAAAATACGAGGTACTTTATTGCTTAGTTTGGCTTTTATGGAAGCTTTAACAATTTATGGACTGGTTGTAGCCCTAGCACTTTTATTTGCGAATCCCTT